AACAACTATCTCCAACATGCGTGGACCTGGAATGACTATGCATAGATCACCCCTATTTGTGTGGTCCGTTCCAGTGACAGCATTCCCACTTTTATTATCACTTCCGGTACTGGCAGGGGCAATTACCATGTTATTAACCGATCGAAACTTTAATACAACCTTTTCTGATCCCGCTGGAGGGGGAGACCCCATATTATACCAGCATCTCTTTCGGTTCTTCGGTCATCCAGAGGTGTATATTCCCATTCTGCCTGGATCCGGTATCATAAGTCATATCGTTTCGACTTTTTCGGGAAAACCGGTCTTCGGGTATCTAGGCATGGTTTATGCCATGATCAGTACAGGTGTTCCTGGATCTCTTGTTCGGGCTCATCATATGTTTACTGTGGGCTCAGACGTTGATACCCGTGCCTACTTCACCGCAGCTACCATGATCATAGCTGTCCCCACTGAACTGACTGACCGAAAGGAAGGAGATCTTCTGTCCCTACTCTACTCGCGGAATCGACTCTCCACTCGGCCTGGAAAGGAGAAGAGGTTTAAATATCCAGCTACACTGGTAGGTTTGTTGATCAATCATACCATCCATTCTTTCTGAAGCGGTGATCAATGGTTGGATCTGATACTGAACCAAAAGAGACACTGGTTGGACTGACCGAACGGAGTTGAGGAAAGAGAAGGAAAAGGAGAGGAACCCTACTTTACTGTAGAGTGTGAGGCCTCCCTGAAGTAGGCCGAGACCAGGAAAGGATTTGGAATCCCTACTGGACTGTTGGACTGAACTGAACCTCCAGTCGGCCTTCCCACCCGGAAAGGCCTCCTTCAATCCGAGAGTTGATAGAGTAGTTATGGTTGACTGACTGACCGAACAGATAGGTGAGGGAGAGAAGGAAAGAGGAATATCTATTTGATCCTCCCTGCTACCATGATGACTTCTGATCACTTATCGCATCAGTCGTTCTCCGAAGCCGTGAAGATGGTTGGATTTGATCACTGGACACGACGCAAATAGGAGTACTCGACCTATCGAGGGAAGCCTCGCGGCTCGTCTACCGTCTACTGACCGGATGAAAGGACAGAATGGATTGAATGTCTGACTGACCGAACGGAGTGAGTGAATAGATTACCTTACCGTACTGAACGTCGGTCTCCTTGGCTTGGCTGTCTACTTGACTTGTTTGACTTGCGGACTGAACGATTTACCCTTGTTCGATCAACTCTTCCGAAGACTCAATATCGGGTACTATGGTATCCAGGCAGGTAGAGTGAGCTGAGGAACTCCCCCTACCCCCTCAACTAGGGTATAGGGCTAGGAGACAGGTTACTCGTTCCGGATATGTGTCCTACTGCCTAGTTAGAGTTGTATATAAGTCTTCCTCTTCCTAGTTAGAGTTGGATATCAGTAGTCCAGGTAGAGTACCTCCTTGAGGGGTGGTATACATAAGGAATGTCCTCTAGCTATGATGGGTCTTCTCTTGTTCACCTGCTATCTGGTCTTGCAATCAAGTGGTCATAGACCTAAAGAGATCCAGTGAAGTGGACTAGAGGAAAGAAGAAAGATCTCTGCGGGCATTCGGCAAGGAGTGCTCATTGAAAGAAGTGGTTAGGCGTGCTCATGTATAGAAGAAAAGAAACCTCCTTAGGTCTTCTTCCTTCCCTCCGCTCAGTCAGACAAATCTTAGTCTCCGTCCTTCTTTCCCTCTGGTCGGTACCCTCCCTCTGCTGGTTCGGTCAGTTCTCTCAGTCCAGTCTCCTTCCCTCATCTTTCGGTTCGGTCAGTGTCGGGTAGAGTAGAGCAGGTAAGATTCAAGCTAGGATGAAAGTCCGCAAGTCCAGTCGAGTAGGGAGAACAAACAACTCCAGTCCTCAAGTCAAGTAGGGATTTCTTCGCAAATAGTCATTTGATTAGGATTCTTGCTATAGGATCATATGAATTGAATTCAATAGTACCAGGCCTTGCAAACCAAAGCCGGTAGGAAGCAACTCCTCCGGAGGCAAGGTAAGCGCTTGACGCAATGAAAGGAAGGAGACGGTTCACCTGGTTCTATACAGGAAGGGCCTAAGCTGCTGGAAAAGGGATGGGGCTATCGACTTTGCTTTCAGCTTGAGCTTGGGAAACAGACTAGGAACTTGATTCAGAAAGAGCTTAAAGGGACCTAGCTTACAAGGCAGGCTCCTCCTCTCTCACTTCTCTTTCTGCTGGTCAATCGGAGGCCCTGGGAACTGAGGCCAAGCAAACAAGCAAAGCACAAACTACGGAGCAGCCGTAGCAAGCCAGCAGCTAGAGACAGACGGCTCAGCGTTCGCAGGCACTTTCCACATCGAGATCGGGCTTGGTGAACCGGGCCCAAGGTGCTGCTTCCTGAATGACTGAGTGAGAGGCACGAAGAGCAGGGATCCTCCTTGAAAGCAGCCCGAAAAGACAGATCGAGCTAACAGAAGGAAATTTGGCACACTGTTTTCTAATTCTAATAAGGTGCGCTACGATGGGCAAAGGCCTGAGTCCACAACCAAAGGATCAAAAACTGGACGAATTGAATCATTAAAGAAAGGATTTGATTTCATTTTATGAGCAAGTGAGCTGATCTCCTTGATCTCGCCAAATGATAGGATAGCTGTTAGCCTAGGAGTTTGCTCCCCAGTTAGGTTAGCTACTCGGGCACTCCGGCTCGAAGAGCCCCACTGCCTCTATACCGGGAACCTTTGGCTTTCTTGTCTTTCTCTTTATTCTTGGATTTATACCATTTATTTCCATTCTTGTTAGTTTTCCGAACAACCAACCCCTTCTTCTCTGCAGGGCCCCAGTCAGTGAGGAGTGAAATCCTGTGTGAATCCAAAATACGAGTTTATTAACTTAAAAGGTGCTACTTCAACTTCTGCCTGAAAAGCCACGTGCGTGAGTGCTCGCCCTATCGTGCTTGCTCCTGCGTTTAGTTTATAGTTCTGGTAGGTCAGTGCCTTTCCCGTCCCCGAATGGAGTAGATCGCTGAGTCCATAGGTTGCCCTCTCCCTTTCTGATGAAGCGGATGGCCCCGCATCCAACCAAAAGGCAGTCAAAGCCGAAAGTCCATTTGCGGAGGTACGCGGTGGAAGAAGGATATGATACGGAATAGGGCATATCCAGGCATGGACTTGCGGACCAAGGACAATCACGGAATCTACTACTGAGAGTCGTACTCGGAGCTTTCGGTCTTGGGAGATACAGAGTTGCTTGCTCAACCAACCAGAGGGGAATGAGATTCTTAACTAGGAAGGATTACTAAAAGAAGGGGATGAGACACCCGGAAAACGCGCATTCGTCATTAGCAAGAAAACGGCATAGCTAACGCTTAGGCTTTCGCGAGATAAGGAGTTGCTTGTTGGCTTAAACCCCGATTCTTCCTTCTCCTCAGCTTCCTCCTTTTTGGCTTGTTCACCATCCTCCATTAGCGCAGTAGTTTTCTTTTCTAATTCTAATATGGATGGATCTTCCGTTGTAGATTCCTTTTCCCGACTTCCTAATCTAATCGGGTCGATGCCCTTGCTTGCTGCTTGAAAGCCGTAGTTTGCCAGGTCTTTCCCGCCGAAGCGAACACCAGCTTGAGTCGAGTTCGAGTTGAATATATATACTGTTACCTTAGGGCTCCTTTCATTCAAAGAGGATCCCCAGATATGGCCGGGGCATTTCGGTCAGGAAGAACATGCATCGGAGAATAAGGATAGAATGCTACTCATACCCCTCTTTCTTCCTAGCCCACGTCTGCCGGTACATTTACAGATTGGAGGGGAGGTCCGTTCCGTTTCCATCGTCGTATCTGCCCTTTGAAGCTGGGGCCCCCGTCTAGGTCCCGCCCGCCCAAGAGACCGACCAGGCTAAGCTTGGAAGGCGGGTCATCGAGCTCCGAAAGGGCATCTGCTGAATCAATTCTCTTTCTTGGTAACCAGACTAGATTGACTTGCTCGGGATTCGTACGTAGAAATAATAGTTTGGTCTCGTCTCGCCCGGGAACCGATTTCTGAATTCCTAACATGACATGAAGGAGGTCTATCTCTATCCCTCGTCCCAGTTCATTTAAGCTGAAGCTTAAGTGCATTCAACCCGGTCAAAAACAAACTACTTTACTTCTTCTCGCAGTACGCTCCTCCCATTCTTGCTTCAACCCCGTTATTCTTCCCTTCTTGGTTTTCGCTTTCTATCATGGGTTCCCTCTTCCTCTTATCGCTCAACGCGAATCGATTCCCACCTAAGCGCAGACCTTTTCGTGCCCAATCCGAGCTCGATGAAGAACCTTTGCCAGCTACACACCGGGTACCGTATTGAAAAGAATGGATTGGCTGGATGCCCAGATATGATATGGGTAGAGTGGTTTAAGCAGGGGCGTGGCCCAGCATCAGATCTACCCGCAAAACTTGAGTATGAAAAGACTAAGGCGAGATTTGATACAGAAGCAGAGCAGGAAGTAGCCCTAGCAAGGGCGGCTGTTTAATAGCAATAGGCTATTCTATTATTGATACCAACCTCTTTCTTTCAAAGGGAGAGGGCAGTAGATTGAATAGCCGTTCCTGGGTCAGTAATAGGGCTGGGAACTGGCCGAACAAGGAGTAAAAAGTAGGTCGTTCCCGGGTCTACGTTTTCTCTTTGCGCACTACGACCGATAAGCTAGAGTTTTAAGAGCAATGTGCTATTCCCCAAAGACGGAACCGGAATAGAATAGGAGAGTGGGAAATCCTACCGCTCTAAGGCTTGTAACCTTTATTGTATAGAAAGCACCCCCTTCCGTGGGACCAATATCTTTCTTTCTCGATCGGCTAGAAATGCTGCTTAATTGGCAAAACAAACAATCATTGCATTGGGTTATGGACAAATTGGCTTTGCTCGTCCTGAAGCTATAGCATAGTTTGCCCCTCTCCTTATTGGATGATAAATGGAATTTCAAACGAGACTTCTTATACGATGACTGTTATAGCTGACCTCAATGCCCCGCCCCATGACATGATATCTGCTAGCCTGCTTTTCGGAATAAGCCTACGCCTAAACCGCCCTTACCTGTAATGTAAACCCGAACTAACGGCTGAAGGCCTACCTCGATTTCAGACTCAAGCATTCGACTTATCCTGGCTGAAGGTATCCAAGAAGTGATATCAAAGTAAGGTCTTTCGGCCCCGGGATAGACACCGGCATAAAACTCCACTGCTGCCCATGCCCTTGACTTTCATCATGAATTTTGGGCTTGGCGCCTGAACCTTATTGATTTCGGGAAATGAACCATGGCACGCGGGGCCACATCGGGAGGGACATTTGGTGGACGGAACTAAACTAATACCGAGTCCCAGAAAGACCAAAAAAAGAAACCAAACCGGCACTAGCACTAGGAGATCGTAAGGGCGGCCCGTAGCTTGCAAGGCGAAGGTTGTTTTCGGAATGTCTGTCAGCTGAAAGAAGGAAGTACACTACCCAGAAATGGAGAATTCGTACATGAAGCTTAAGGCAGCCTGTCTCTTCGACCTTCTACTACATGAATCGATTCGCAAGCCCTCTACTGTGTTATGTGGATTCTTCTCCCGCAAAGAGATCTCCCTACCCTAAAGGTTGCTTCCCGTCGTACCCGAGCAGGAATCTCTCTAATGGATCCCATAGAATGAGCTCCCAGCCTGCTAAGCCACTTAACAGAATAGTCATAGGGCGTACAAGAACTTCCGACAAAGAGAAGACAAGAAGATTCAAAGAAGAGATAACGATAAGTCGGATGGGATGCCCTGATATTCAATCCATCTTTGTTGTTCGACCGATTACACGGAATGAAAGAACCTACAGATTCGCGTACTCCTCTAGCGGGCGAAAGCCGCCCTTTCAACCCGACTTAGAAAGCCTAGCGCGCACACTTCCGTCTCATTCTGTTGCGTCCGCATCCTACCGATTCGAAGTTTCTGTCTAAAACAACTTCACACTCTAAAAACTCGGAGTCAGGTTAGTAAAAACTACAAGGGGACAACTACAAGTACTACAAACAAAACAAGACGCGTACCTCCCGGGGTGGACTTTTGAGGGAATAAAGAAGCCTTTCGGGTTCATGCTTCGGTCTCCCACGAGAAAAAAGAAGCATACCGGCACGACCCGCTTCGTATAGTCTCTTTCAGAAGTTTCCATCTTCCTCTCGGAGTGGTTCTTTCTCTATTTCCCGGCTTCATCTGCGCTTCTGTTCGAGCTATGCCTTCCAAATCCAAGCTATCGGACGACTGGAGGCGGCGATGTACCACAAAGTGAACCACTTTGCGCTAGAGTTTGAACTGCCTTTTAGTGATACGATAAAAAAGCTTCCAACCCTGTAAAAGCATATGCAGGAACTGTCAAGTCCCACGATAAGGGAGGAGACTCAAAGAAAGCCTCTGGTTGCGAGTTGTAAGTCATCCCCTCCTATGGCGCAAATCCGTTGCTTCTTTTCTTTCTGAATCTCTGTTTTTGAAGTCTTCCGTTATCGGTACTGTCTCGGTGAGGGCGACTGTTTGAAAGGAGGCAGTGCTATCGAAAAAGCCGGGTTTCTTGACTTATGTCTATGATCAGGGGGTCGACACGAAGAGTTGAGGGTAGGAGATGGAGCTGGTAAAGGTGACCAGCAGAAGCCTCAACAGGGGCGGAATGCCGCACGAGGTAACGAGGGACGTTAAGGAGGACGTGGTAGAGGTGATAACCGTTACGTGTGCCAAGGAGGTGGCGAAGGAAGTGAAGTTCCATAGGTCATATGGCGCGAGATTGTGCTACTGATCGAGGTAGGCCCGAGCAAAATCGGCCTTACCTTGCCTTACCTTGATCAATAGCACAAACTCCCCTTGATCCCAGCTTCAAAGGTCTTGTCTCCCTCCAATCAAATGTCTTTCGAAAAGGAGAGAAGAAAGGATAAGAGATCTCCTGACTGGCCAATGCATTCAATCGAATGTATTCCCGTGCTCTCAAATGAAGGGATAGTAGTCTCACGCCGCCTCTCGTTTGAGTGAATCGTCCAGCCGAACAAAAAGATGTTTGGAGTCAATGCCCAACTTCTTCTTCCCTCAAGGAAAACACACGCTTAGTTGAGCCGGAGTTAGAGTCTCGAAAGAGACCTCCCTCACTCACTGGCTTCCTTACGGTAGGAGCATTAGTCAACCATCTGTCGCAGTAGCAGTAGCCTTCCCTGCTCCTTGTACTTATCAAGCCTTGACTTTGATCAATTTCCTCCAACAAGCTTTTCCAGTGCTTTCCTTTTAGCTTGGGCTATCTGTCCACGAATACACCGTCCTTAATCTTTTCCGTGAGCTACGGTTCTCTTCTTTGAAATAAGATCTCTCCCTTCCTGTATTGTATCACTGCTAAGGGTAGCATCAGGAATCGGGAAAGGGCTGGCACAATCAAATCAGTACACGATTTCCTTCTTTATAGATTCAGTACGATTACGATTCCCCTTGCTTGTTTCCTGACTTTAATTCAATACTGATCTTCCCGCTTTGCTCTACTGCCCGGTCAGATGTCCAATAAGAGGCATCTCGATATCAACTCTTGCCTCTTGCAAGGGTCATCTTTCCAATGAATCTCTATCGCCTCTTTTCTATAGTAAGAAGCCTTGTTCAAGTTGTGGAGGTACTAAGGTAAATGAAAATGCTTTAAAAGCCTGTATTTCAAGCCCTAGGACTGAAACTGGAATGAAACTACTTTAGAGAAGAAGAATGCTAGCGACATCCCTTGCTCTAGAAAGACTTCCCCCTCCCTCTGCAAGAGCTACGTTTTACTTTCTTGAAATATATCTCCGCTCGGACAATCCCTCTTTCATTCCCGCCCTTCCTCAATCAGTTCGATGGAATCCCTTTTTTTTGTTTGGCGCAGCCTCAAGATTCCTATTCTTATTCCTCATAAGCTAGCGAAGTTCTTTCGATTGAAGTATCCGTTGCAATCGGTCGAGCTGCTCTGGTAAGGGTCGCATCCTGATCCTGTCCAATATCGCTTCCCTTCTTTGAAATCTAGATCTTCTGTTTAGCGAATCTGGAATAAGGAATCGAAGGAAGCAAGGAGGAGTGGCGCAAGAAGGTAATAGGCGCAAAGGCCTCGACGTACAATCGGCGCATGAGATCCAACATGCATGCATTACTGTCTTAAGCTTAAGCCAATCAGTCCTGGTAGGCGCACAAAAAGAGTAACGAGTTGTCATCTTTCCGTCCTTCCTTTTTTATTTATTTTAAGGAAACGAGGGCCCTTTCCGATCATCAAGAAGGTTGACCTAATTTGATTTGTAAGTTCAATCATTGCTGTTCGATAGCTCTATTAGAATGTCACGCTTCGGTGTAGCAAATTGTAAAGGTTCAACCGCACCAATAGCTCCCGTTTCTAAGCTTTAATTTGAATTCACACAATGGCACAAACTCTTGACCAGGGAAAAGAAAGGCCCCTTTCGATCGAAGAAGTAAAGGCTCCGTAAGGAGTCGACTGCAAGGCCCGGGAGGGGATCGACCACTAGGGAGATAGAGAGGGCTGTTCGTCTCGGCTAATCAATTAGGGGTTCTATATATACGATAAAAGACATGGTTTCATACGACTTGCTGATCATAAATCAGGGATAGGAACAGGGCTACCCCTTTATCAATCTCAATGGACGTGGGAGCCTTTGAATCAATAAAGGAAAGGGCGGGAAGACCTACCTATCCTTCTCTCTAAGCAAAGTAAATTTCAATGAAAGTCGGACGAGAAGGGAGATGAAGCCCTGTTGAATAACAAAGGCCCACAAGTTGTGAGCCCAAGCAGCCTTAATTAAGATTAAGTAAGGGAGGTGCGCTCATAAGGTTGATTGAGAAGCCCATTCCCAGTGAGTGTGAGTCCGTGAAGCGTTTAATCAAGAGAGACTCGCTCATAAAGTAGGGTGAGCAGTGAATTCTATGAATCGAAGGTTGCGCGTCCAAGTAGCATTTTACTAAGAGATATTCGTTCATCTTCTCATAGGCCGCATCTATATATGTTGTATAGGCCCTACCAACACTCTGTTTCGAATAGGGTTTGTTCAGTATGCGGTACTGCATTGGAAAGAATGGACGGGGGACTGAGGTGAGCACTCGTTGAATAAGTATGGGGCTCTTGTTTCCTTAAAATCAACGGAAAACACGGGAGAGATGGCAGCTTATCTGTCTTTCTGGACGACTCCCCCTAAGCGAAGCGTATTTGAATCAAAAGAGGACCGAGAGGGAAATTGTGAGTCCTTTTCTTCAAGTCATCCTTCCGGAGCGGGAGAGAGAGCTTTTCACTCACTCCTATTTGATCGTGGTTTCTTAAATTGCTTCATTGAATTAGAAAAAAAAAATGAAGTGGAATGGAACTACGGAATAAATAGCTACCAATCAATCATAGGCACTCACTAGATGGCTTAACATGCGCAACCCGCGCTGCTGTTTTCAAGCTTTGTACCATTAGGAAAGAAAAAACATCCCTTAATCAGTTGAGTTGCTATCGCTAAACAAGTTCAATAGCCCCTTTTGTTGAATAGAAACTAACGCTTATCCTGCTTGATGGCCAATCCCCCCTCATCAAAAGGTAATTTCATCGCTTAAATGGGCCTTTATTTCGGGTATGTCTTCCAGCTGCCAAGAAACTCAAGGGAATGGCTAGCACCGACCAAGTGAACGGCGATGTGCAGCCCTTACTGATCGGATTCAAGCAAAAACAAGGTGATACGAGCCTTTCAATGAAAAAGGGCGTGGAGAGATTGGAACTTTTCAATCAAATAAAGATATGGAAAGATGGCAACTTCCTCCGGGTGAAATACGACTTCAATGGAAATATGGGCAGGAGAGAGATACTTGTGTGCGCGGTTAAAAGGCTGAGGGTCTTCTGCCAGGATAGCTACTAAGCTAGTGTTTGCCAGCCCTGGGCATGTACCATTAACCCTTTTTTGGTAAGATAGGCCCTGACATCGCATAAGTTGGGTTCGATAAAATCAGGAAAGACTGCCTGCATAACACCGTCCTTTTCTTTTATTAGGCAAGGGCCTAAATGATCAAGCAGCTC